TATTTTATGCCCTCTCCTACAAAGAAACTCGTAATACCAACGCCATTCGTAATTCCATCAATTACTCGTCTATCAAAAAAATGAGTTAATTCAGCTAATCCTCTTAGACCCTTAGTAAAAGATGTTGCATAAAAAGCATCTATGTAACCACGATTATATGACCAACTATATATTATATTTATTAGTTTGTCTCCCCAAAAGCGCGTCTGACCCTTTTTTAAAAATGCATTTTTAAAATTTAAATTTTGTAAAGATGAATAAAGGGGCTTATATAAAAGGGATGCTATAAGTATTCCAAAACATGCTAGACTGACTGAAAAAATAGCATTTGAAAAAAATTCATACCAATCCACCGAATCAGTCAAATTTTTGTGTAAAAGATTTATAGACGGAGTTAACCATTTTGATAATATATCCAAACCCATTCCTTCTTGATTCAAAGGAAGTGCCAGGGATCCCACGAACAAGGTAAATAGAACCAATACAAGCAAAGAGAATAACATAGGATTATCTGATTCATGGGGATATAAAAAACTTTTTTTTTTACAAGTTTTTAAATGAATAATAAAGGGTTGGTTGATGGTTTTTACCTTATTATAAATTTGGTTTTGGTATGCCGTCTTAGAAAAAAAAGAAGCCTTCTCATTATTATTCATTATTAATAAAGTTAATAAACTTATATATATCTTTTTTTTTTTTAAGCCTTCTTTTCCCCATAGAGATACTGAATAAAACGGACTCATTCCCATTTGTTTTCCACTGTAATTTTGAAAATTAGTATTTAAATGCCCTTCAAAAGTAAGTAAATAAATTCGAAACATATAAAATGCAGTTAACCCGGCTGTGGAACAAGCTATTATTCCGAAAAGTGGTGAATACAACCAAGTATCATTAAGAATTTCATCTTTGGACCAAAAACAAGCAAGTGGGGGAATACCACAAAGAGAAAGTGTACCTAATAAAAAAGCTGTTTTTGTAATTGGGACATGTTTTGTTAAACCGCCCATAAGAACCATATTCTGACTTTTATCTGGAGAATATCCAACAATAGCTTCCATTGAATGAATAATTGATCCAGATCCTAAAAACAATAATGCTTTAGAGTAAGCATGAGTAATCAAATGAAATAAAGCAGCTCGATATGACCCCATACCTAAAGCTAACATCATATAACCCAATTGAGACATTGTAGAATAGGCTAAACTTCTCTTAATATCTTTTTGAGCAAGAGCCAAAGTAGCTCCTAATAGTACTGTTATTATACTTATTAAAGATATAAAATTCATTATGTAGGGTATTCCTATGAAAAGAGGAAGAAGACGAGCGACAAGAAAAATGCCCGCTGCTACCATCGTAGCAGCATGAATCAGAGCCGAAATAGGGGTAGGCCCTTCCATGGCATCAGGTAACCATACATGAAGGGGGAATTGTGCCGATTTAGCAATTGCACCGGAAAATACTAGAAAAACGCATAAATTAGAAACTAAAAAAGTAAACGCATTATCATTATTATAACTTAAGTTATTGAATATTTCGAACAAATCCTGAAATTCAAAACTACCTGTTATCCAATAAAGACCTAAGATTCCTAAAAATAAACCAAAATCTCCTATACGATTAGTTACAAAAGCTTTTTGACAAGCATTTGCAGCAATAGGTCGTGTGAACCAAAAACCTATTAATAGATATGAGCACATTCCAACTAATTCCCAAAAAATATAAATTTGTATCAAATTTGAACTCGTAACTAATCCCAACATGGAAGTATTGAAAAAACTCATATAAGCAAAAAATCTTAAATATCCTTGATCATGAGACATATAATTATCACTATAAATCAAAACCAGAATTCCAACAGTAGTAATTAATATTAACATAATAGAAGTAAGTGGGTCGATCAAGTGGCCGAACTCTAAAGAAAAATCATTATTAATAGTCCAAGACCATACATATTGATATATGAAATTGCTATTTATTTGCTGAATAGCCAGATCTGCAGAACAAATCATAACTATACTTAATAATAAAACACTAGGAAAAGCCCACATGCGACGAAGATTTTTTGTTGCCGTCGGAAAAAAGAGAAGCCCGACGCCGATTAAGACAGGAACTGTAAGTGGAACAAAAGGTATGATCCATGCATATGGATATGTATGTTCCATAAGAAAAACCTTTTTCATTTTTAATTAATTCTTTCCGATTCACCGGATCTTCTCTCTTTCGCAAAAAAAAAAGGAAAAATATATATAGATTAGAGATGCAAGACCAAAATTTAATCTTCTTAAGTAGTCTTATTCTTTACCAAATCGTTCAAATCAAGAAGTTACAATTGATTAAATGATATCACCCTTACTAGTGCAAAGTGAATAGTTATTTCTTATTTCTATAGTAATAGGGTTCTATATTTAAAGCTATTTCGGGAGATCCAGAAAAAAAATTAACTTTAACCAATTTTATTTCTTATTTCTATAGTACGTTGGATACTATAGCTATAGAGCTTTTACTATGAGGATATAAAGAAATCCATTAGTATAGTATGAATTCGTTTTTTTTGTCCGGAAAGTTCGAATTTCTTAATTATATGTAATATAAATGTCAAAAAAAATTTAATGACATATAATATTTTTTCGCCTTTTTTATAGCAAAGTAGTATTATCTAAATAAAGAACTAGATGGATAATCAATAGTAAATAAAGATTCGTTTTTATTGAATATTTCATATTATATTAATACTAGATAGATGTCTTTCACATCCAACTATAACAATGAGTAATCTCTTGATTTTTGAATGGCAGTTCCAAAAAAACGTACTTCTATGTCAAAAAAGCGGATTCGTAAAAATTCTTGGAAAAAGAAGGGATATTGGGCAGCGTTAAAAGCTTTTTCATTATCTAAATCTCTTTCGACCGGGAATTCAAAAAGTTTTTTTGTGCCGACAAATAAATAATCAAACATTGGAATAATCGGAATAAGAACTGAATGACTTTTTTGTTCTATCCCTAGAACTCTCTAGGATCTAGGGATAGAACAAAAAAGTCTTATTCCCACAGAGGATAAACTATGCGTAAGCTTATTATTTTATTAAGTTAAATATAACTGACATTCTAAAATCAGATAAATATACTCTATTAGTGAACACATATTTAAATGACGTTGTATTCCTAAATTTAAAATTTTAATCGTTCCTAAATATGAATTGACTACTTCAATCTCGACGATTGAGTATGAATAGGTTATTATAATTTTGAGCAAGCCGCTATGGTGAAATCGGTAGACACGCTGCTCTTAGGAAGCAGTGCTAGAGCATCTCGGTTCGAGTCCGAGTGGCGGCATGGGATCTATCTTCTAAAACTTCTAAAATAAAAGAGATAGACTAAGTCCTATTAAGTAATTCCAGAAATTAAACGCCCTGCATTCCGTAATTATAATTAAGGTACTCCCCCCTTAAAAAAATATATATAATATGATTTTTTCGACTTTCGAACATATATTAACTCATATATCCTTTTCTATTATTTCAATTTTAATTACACTATATTTTAGAACCTTATTAGTGGATGAAATCGGAGGACTAGATGATTCATCCGAAAAGGGCATGATAGCGAGCTTTTTCTGTATAACCGGATTATTAATCACGCGGTGGATTTATTCGCGACATTTTCCATTAAGTGATTTATATGAATCATTAATTTTTCTTTCGTGGAGTTTATCCAGTATTAATATGCTTCCGTATTTTCAAAAACATAAAAATAATTTAAGCGCAATAACCGCGCCAAGTGCTATTTTTACCCAAGGCTTTGCTACTTCGGGTCTTTTAACTGAAATGCATCAATCCGCAATATTAGTACCTGCTTTACAATCCCAATGGTTGATGATGCATGTAAGCATGATGGTATTGGGCTATGCAGCTCTTTTATGTGGATCATTATTATCAATAGCTCTTTTAGTCATTACATTTCGAAAAGACATAAGTATTCTTCATAAAAGCAACCATTTATTAAAATTAAATGAGACCAAATACACAAATCAAATAAACAATATTGTAAAAAATACTTCATTTCTTTCTCATAGGAATTATTACAAGTATCGATTGATTCAACAATTGGATGATTGGGGTTATCGTGTTATTAGTCTAGGTTTTATCTTTTTAACCATAGGTATTCTTTCGGGAGCAGTATGGGCTAATGAGGCATGGGGATCATATTGGAATTGGGACCCAAAAGAAACTTGGGCATTTATTACTTGGACCATATTTGCGATTTATTTACATACGCGAACAAAGGAAAATTTACAAGGTAAAAATTCGGCAATTGTGGCTTCTATGGGGTTTCTAATAATTTGGATATGCTATTTTGGGGTTAATCTATTAGGAATAGGGTTACATAGTTATGGTTCATTTAACCTCTAATTGAATTGCAGAAAGGGCGTGACTAATACAGTTAGGTGTAGGACTATATATATATAAGAAAACTTCGTGTAAGCTGACGAGAACCCTTTGAATCACTACAATCTGGATTCAAAGGGTTCGGACTAATTCGGTTTACAATTCATTTTTTATTATCTTAAGTAAACTATATTATCAAAAAAATTAGATAGAATAGTTTCGACCTTGTCAACTGATAATGAAAGAACGAAATCCGGGTAAATACCAATCCCTATTACTGGTAAAAAGATAGAAAGAGAAACAAATAATTCTCGCGGCCCCGAATCCAAAAAATAAGAATTTGGGGCATTAAATAGCTTATATCCATAGAACATCTGGCGTAACATAGATAATGAATAAATAGGAGTTAATATCATTCCAATTGCCATTACACAAATAATTATTATTTTTGGCATTAAAAGGTATTTTTGGCTGGTAATTATTCCAAAAAATACTATTAATTCTGCAACAAAACCACTCATGCCTGGTAATGCAAGGGAAGCCATCGATAAGATACTGAACATTGTGAATATTTTTGGCATTGGAATAGCCATTCCACCCATTTCGTCGACATAAACAAGACGGATTCTATCATAACTCGTTCCTGCCAAGAAAAAAAGTGCAGCGCCAATAAATCCATGAGAGATTATTTGGAAAATGGCTCCGTTGACTCCTGTATCTGTGATAGAGGAAATTCCAATAATTATGAAACCCATATGAGATACAGAGGAATAGGCGATTCTTTTTTTTAAATTACGTTGCCCAAGAGATGTTGAAGCTGCATAGATTATTTGTATTGTGCCTACTATCAACAACCAAGGAGAAAATATAGAATGAGCGTGGGGTAATAATTCCATATTGATCCGAATCAACCCATATGCTCCCATTTTTAATAAGATTCCAGCTAGAAGCATACAAGTACTGTAATGGGCTTCTCCATGGGTGTCTGGTAGCCATGTATGTAGAGGTATAATCGGTGATTTGACAGCAAAAGCAATTAGAAATACAAGATAAAATATGATTTCCAATGCTATTGGATATGGTTGATTAGCTAATGTTTCAAAATTTAATGTCGGTTCATTGGAACCATATAAACCGATACCCAGAACGCCCATTAAGAGAAAAATGGAACCTCCTGCAGTGTACAAAATAAACTTTGTAGCTGAGTACAGACGTTTCTTTCCTCCCCACATAGCTAGGAGTAAATAAACAGGAATTAATTCGAACTCCCACATGATGAAAAAAAGTAAGAGGTCTCGAGCAGAAAATGATCCTATTTGACCACTGTACATTGCTAACATTAAAAAATAGAATAATCGGGAATCCCGAGTAACTGGCCAACCCGCTAAAGTGGCTAAAGTGGTGATAAATCCTGTCAGTAAAATGGGTCCGATAGAAAGCCCATCTATTCCGAATCTCCAATAACAATAAAACAAATCGATCCATTTATAATCCTCCGCAAATTGGATTAATGGATCGTCCAGTTGAAAACGATAACAAAATGCATAGGTGGTTAGAAGTAGTTCTAAAATACATATACATAAAGTATACCACCTAAAAATCTTATTTCCTCTATGGGGAAGAACGAAAATTAAGGAACCCGCCAATATTGGAAAAACAACAATTATTGTTAACCAAGGAAAATCATTCGTGGTAAAGACAAGATACACTTGGACAAAAAAGACACAAAAACCCGTACTCAAAAAATGTTAATAGATTTTTTTTTTTTTGAGTACGGGTTTTTGTCGGTAAAAAAAAAATCAACTGGATTCCCGTGGAGTTTTATGGAACATATCAATAAGCTAGACCCATGCTGCGAGTTGTTTCATGCCATAAATAAACTCGAACACTCAAGAAATCGGTTGGACAGGCAGATTCGCATCTCTTACAACCTACACAGTCTTCTGTTCTGGGAGCAGAAGCGATTTGTTTCGCTTTACATCCCTCCCAAGGTATCATTTCTAATACATCTGTGGGGCAGGCTCGGACACATTGAGTACACCCTATACATGTATCATAAATCTTTACTGAGTGTGACATTGGATCTATTAATTTTTAAACGCCATAAATTTTCGATCTAGTAAACTTGTAAAATGAATCATATATTTAGACACCAGATGAATCAATGATTTACCAGAATTTTTATAATGAATCTACTTCTGGATCGGCTCATGAGAGAGGATAGAGGGGCCAAGATACTTTGATTTATTACGTTACGTTTTCGCAAGCATGCCCATAATCATAGATTACGCATCATACCTACTAATTGGAATTTTTTAATATTATAATTTTAAATTTATATAGAAAAATAGTAAAAACCTTCATTTGAGGGATATTTATCTTTCTATGATTAATCTTATTTATTCAACAAATTCGATTGGTTGATACGAGTAGAATTTCTGTTACGATAAATTGATGAAACAATTGCTGGTCCAATCGCCGCTTCAGCCGCTGCAATAGCTATAACAAAAATTGAGAAAATGTCTCCTCTTAATTGACGACTATCAAAAAAATCGCAAAATGTTACGAAATTTATATTCACTGCATTCAGTATAAGTTCAAGACACATAAGGGCTCTAACCATATTTCGACTCGTAATCAATCCATATATACCTATAGAAAATAAATAGGCACTCAAAATAAGTACATGTTCGATCATCATTGATCAACCCCTTATCAATATCGATGCATTTCAAGATGAACAAGAATTCAACCGGTTCTATTAACTAGAATATAAACAGTACGCAACTAACAGGTGTGGAACAAAGAAATCAAATAAATAGAGTTTTTTGTTAGAATATTTAGAATATATTGAAAAAAAATTTTAAATTTTGATAGAATTGAAACACGCAACAACGTTTTATTTTTATTACTATGCTAGTTCGAACGATTTATTACTGACGAGCCATAGCAATTGCACCTATCAAAGCAACTAAAAGAATTATGGAAATGAGTTCAAATGGAAGGAAAAAATCTGTTGATAAATGAATCCCAATTTGTTGACTATTACTTAAAAAATCTTGTTCTATAATCTGGTTTGATCTTGTAGTCCAAATAATACCGTACCATGACGTATCTGTAATAATAGTAATTAGTGAAGCAAAAATACTTGCACAAACCATTGCAGTCACCCCATCCCCAACGGTCCAAAGAGTAAAATCGTTGTAAGATGCTGAACCATTCATAAACATCACAGCAAATATGATTAAAACATTTATAGCTCCCACGTAAATAAGGAGCTGTGCGGCCGCTATAAAATGGGAGTTTGATGAAATATATAATAAAGATATACAAACAAGAACCAATCCCAATGAAAAGGCAGAATAAATTGTATTAGTAAGTAATACCACCCCTAAACCTCCTAATATAATAACCAATCCTAGAAAGACTAAAAGAAAATCATGTATTGATCCGGGTAAATCCATTTTATGTAAAATAAGAAATAAATAAAAAATCTTTCATGATCTTATTGACCTGACCAGGAAATGGACCCTATTTTTTTATGATATGTTTTTATGAATTTAATTCTAAATGCTAAGAAATTCTAATGAGTGTGGATTGATGTGTATCCAATAATTGAATCAATCTCAGAAAATTTTAAATGGGAGCTATATATGTTAAAAAAATTACTGATAGATGATATATCACTCGATTTTAACTCCAAACGACGCCTCGATTCTCATCAACTAATTATTGGGATTTCTATTGTAGTTATTGACCAAGGAAAAATAAAACTAAAATTTTTTAATCATGGGGTTGACGTATTTTTTCTTTGAGGCGAATTCCAAATTGTTCTAATTGTGTAATCGTCAATTACTGGCATTGGTAAACGACCCAAAGCTATTTGATTATAATTCAATTCGTGACGATCATAAGTAGAAAGTTCATATTCTTCAGTCATTGATAAACAATTTGTTGGACAATACTCAACGCAATTACCACAAAAAATACAGATTCCGAAATCAATACTGTAATTAAGCAATCGTTTCTTTCTAATATTCGTTTCCAATTTCCAATCCACAACAGGTAAATCTATAGGACATACACGAACACATACTTCACAAGCAATGCATTTATCAAATTCAAAGTGGATTCGACCGCGGAAACGTTCCGATGTGATTAATTTTTCATAAGGATATTGAATAGTTACAGGTAAACGATTTGCGTGCGATAAGGTAATCATAAAACTTTGACCAATGTACCTTGCAGCTCGGACTGTTTGTTGACCATAATTCATGAACCCGGTTACCATGGGGAACATATCGTGAATATATCGAATTTTTTTTTTCTCTTGTTTGGGACAGGTCGTGATAGTGTATTTACAGTGCAAGGAGTTGGGAAGAAGTTGTTAATAATAGATTACCTAGAGAAATAGGTAAAAGAAATTTCCATCCAAGGTTTAATAATTGGTCCATTCTTAACCTAGGTAAAGTCCATCTTGTTGTGATAGGAATAAACAAGAACAAATATGTTTTAGCTAATGTAATAAAGAGAAAAATTGTGGTTCCAAAGACGCCACCTACTTTATTTATTTCAAATAGTTCAGGAATAAACATGTACGGAATAGAGAGATTCCACCCACCCAAGTAAAGAACTGTTACAAACAATGAAGAAACTAGTAGATTTAGATAAGAAGCAACATAAAATAAACCAAATTTGATACCAGAATATTCAGTTTGATAACCCGCTACTAATTCTTCCTCTGCTTCTGGTAAGTCAAAGGGTAATCTCTCACATTCTGCTAGGGAGGAAATTATAAAAACGATAAACCCGATAGGTTGACGCCACAAATTCCATCCCCAAAACCCATATTTTGCCTGTGCCTCAACTATATCAACTGTACTTGAACTGTTAGATAATTATAGTCGGTGATAACATCACTGTTCCCATCGCTATTACAGAACCGTACATGAGATTTTCACCTCATACGGCTCCTCCAGGACCACAAAGAAATCTAAGGACCAGATCGGCATTCTTTAATGGCGATATGTTCTAGATCGAGTAAAAATCTATTGAGAGGTCCCGAATTAGACCAATGTAATTCTGTCTGCTATAATAAAACAAAAAAAGTACTTCTGAATTGATCTCATCCTTTAATAATTTAGAATTTTTTTTGAGTAATAACTTAAACCTTCAATAAAATACTCCTTCTATAAATATTAAATATTCATAGATATTTGAACCCAGCTTTTTCAATTACGAAAAAGAATTAGATATTACATTAGTTCATAAATAATGCCAAGAATTTGCTTTCTATATAAATTAAAGAATAAAGATCTTTCTCTCTCTTTTTTTATTCATTTTTTATTGTAATTGCAGTCTTTCTACTTTTTCGTTTCTATTCTTGTTTCTAAAAAGTGGATTCAAAAAAAGTAAAGGATTATTTCGTTCTTGATAGTAATTTCTTTAATCGGTGGATAGGAGCATACTCTGGATCGGAATCATGGGGAGTACTACCTGATCATTTCTACTAACGTAAAGCCCCAATTGGTCTTCCTTTTATGCGGAAACGGCCCTTTGTATAATTTACATAATCTCTATTACTAATCCCTTGTGTAATTTGGTGTTTCTAACCATCCACTCATTTTTGCCCAATCGCCTGTTATGGTAGTCGGGTAATATAGCCAAACGCTAATGAAAACCCCATACAGTTGATCTTGTGAACCCGCTTCAAGCCATGATGCCCAACCAACCAATCTTGGGGTAAACAGTCTCTACTGCTTATATTTACTTTTGCTTAATCCTGGTACATAGGAAATGAGACTCGACTTCTTACTGCAAACTTATAAGCTGTTTTTTTTCACTCATAGAACTATCTGATTTAGTTCATCAACACTAACGATGAACAAAAAACGGAGACTATCTATTCAACGCTTTCCGCGAAAGAACGGAAATAGTCAAAAGTTTATGTCTCAACGAATCACACGTAGAGATATTGATAACACGCATAGAGTTAATGGTATTTCATAACTAATGGATTGAGCAGCTGCTCGTAAACCACCTAAAAAGGAATATTTATTATTTGATCCATATCCTGATATAAGAAGTCCAATAGGAGCAATACTTGAAATAGCGATCCATAAAAAAACCCCGATATTTATATCAGCTAGGATAAGATGATAACCAAAAGGAATTACTGAATAACTTAGTAAAATTGATATGACCGCTACCGATGGTCCGATACTGAATAAACCACTATCTCCTCTAGATGGAATAATATTTTCTTTAACAAGTAGTTTTGTCCCATCTGCTAGAGCTTGGAGAATTCCTAAAGGGCCGGCATATTCAGGTCCAATACGTTGTTGTATCCCTGCGGATAGTTCTCTTTCTAACCACACAATTACTAGTACACCTATTGTTATTCCCAATACAAGAGTCAAAATAGGTATAAACATCCATATGATCCCATAGATCTCCTTTAAAGACTCCAATCTGTAAAAAGAATTGATATCTTGTATTTCTGTTCTATCAATTATCATTTCAACGGTCAACTTCTCCCATAATGATATCTATACTACCTAGTATCGTCATAATATCAGCCAATTTCATTCTTTTAACTAACTGAGGAAGAATTTGCAAATTGATAAAACCTGGCGGTCGTATTTTCCATCGCCAAGGAAAAACACTTTGATCTCCTATCAAAAAAATGCCCAACTCTCCCTTTGGTGCTTCGATTCTCGCATAAAGTTCTTGTTTCGACAATTCAAAAGTGGGCGAAGGCTTTTTACTAATGAATCGATATTCAAAATCATTCCATTTTGGATCCCTTACTATATCAAAGCATCGGTTTTCTAAATTCTCATAGGGCCCTCCTGGAATTCCTTCCAGAGCCTGTTGAATAATTTTTATAGATTCCGTCATTTCGCCGATTCGTACTAAATAACGAGCTAATGAATCCCCTTCTTTTTGCCATTTGATTTCCCAATTAAATTCGTCATAACACTCATAATGATCAACTTTACGAAGATCCCATTTTATTCCGGAAGCTCGTAGCATTGGTCCTGATAAACCCCAATTTATTGCTTCCTCTTCGCTAATAATCCCTACTCCCTCAACTCGGTCTAAAAAAATAGGATTTCGTGTAATAAGGTTTTGATATTCAGCAACCCCTGTTAAAAAATAATCACAGAAATCTAAACATTTATCTATCCAGCCATGGGGTAGATCAACAGCGACTCCTCCGATACGCAAATAATTATGCATCATTCTCATACCAGTGGCAGCTTCGAATAGATCATATACTAATTCTCTTTCTTTGAAAATATAGAAGAAAGGGGTTTGTGCCCCAATATCGGCCATAAAAGGTCCGAGCCATAACAAATGAGAAGCTATACGACTCAACTCCAACATAATTACTCTGATATAGCTGGCTCTTTTCGGTACTTGAATATTTCCTAACTGCTCTGGTGCATTTACGGTTATCGCTTCTGTGAACATAGTAGCTAAATAATCCCACCTTGTTACATAAGGCAAATATTGTATAATTGTTCGGTTTTCTGCTATTTTTTCCATTCCTCTGTGTAAATAACCCAATATTGGTTCACAGTCAATAACATCTTCACCATCTAGAGTAATGATGAGTCGAAGAACACCGTGCATTGATGGGTGCTGAGGACCCATATTTACTATCATGAGGTCTTTTTTTGTAGCTGGTACATTCATAGGTTTTTCCCCGATTGATTCTTCCACGAATTGCCGAAAATAATAAAAATTCAATATCGAACATCAAATAATTAAAGTTCTTTAAAATTAGTGAGTTTTTGGCTCACGAATTTCCAACCGACCAATTAATTCTTTATAACGTACTCGATTTTTCTTTGACAAATAAGCTAGTAATCGTTGACGTTTTCCCAGAATTTTACGTAAACCTCTCTGAGATAAGTAGTCTTTTCTGTGCAATTCCAAATGTGAAGTAAGTCGTCGTATCTTATTAGTGAAACTTAATACTTGAAATTCAACAGACCCCGGGTTTTCTGCTTTTTTTTCTTGGAAAAAAACTGAAATGAATGAATTTTTTACCATAAAACGTAAATTGCTCCCCCTTTTATTGTTTAAAGATATTTTTTTTATTGTTAATTTTACTGATCAGAAATAATAAAAAAGAATAATGCTAACCATTTGAATCGGGTATACTAAATTAAGTTATCTACTCTTAATTTTCTCAAAAAAAAATGAGTCACTGATTAATCCAATTTGAAATTGGAATAGAAAAGTTAGGGTTCAAAAAAAAATTCCGTTGATTTTTTTATTTATAGATCGAATTATCATGGAATGTAAGATACTACATGTATGTATTAGTTTGCTTTGAAATATTAGATATGTTACCTGATATCTGATATCTAGCAAAAATTTATCGTCGTCTATTTTAAAATTGTGGATATTGATATTGTGGATACATATGTAGCCTTAACACACTGAAACTACTGCTATTAGTGGTATCAAACCAATAGCGATTCATACAAGCTAAATCTTCTAATCGATAAGTGGGCCACAGAAAGAACTTTAATTTTTTTAATTTATTTTTATCTATATCAAGACTTGGGCTTGTATCCAAAAATTTAACACAGTTTTTTACGTTCGTTCCATCCCAAAGTATGGGATTTAGACCCGCACCCTTCCCTTTTCTTGAATTGAAAGAAATTACAATTCTCAATTCTCTCCGACGTCTAGGTGATAAAATATTTTCGGGAACGAGCAAAGCATAATCGTTTTTATCTCTATTTCCAGTTATTTTTTGATGTCTTGTAAGGGATTTAAAAAAATTATTTTTATCACCATATCTTTGATTAATGCGATCTTTATTCTTATGAACCAATGAAATACTTATGCTTTGATATCTAATAAATTGTCCATTCGTTTTGACAGACAGACGAACCGGTTCGATGCTAACCCCCCCTCCTTTCACCAATTCGGGAATATGGACATCCTTGTGACTCAGCATTATATTGAAAATCATTTCGCCTCGTTGCAGAGAGGATATAAAAACTTTTCGCGGGCTTCTCAGTCTAAGCAGGAGACAATATACCCTGATATTATTGATTAGTTGTTGATTAAAAAAAGAATCATTTCTAAATTGAATAAGCAAATTATTTTGTAGGAAAAAATCTAATTCTGTTTCTGTAGCGCTTGTGTTTTGCTTTTTATTTGTATGGTTTTTTATGACTGATCCCGCATAATCTTCTTCAATATATTTTTTTTCATTGATGTTTTTATTTGTACTAATCGGCGCATTTCCCTGAAAAAAAAAAAAAAGTAATTTTATGGGTATGACCCAGGGTTTTATTTTATATGAATTATAAAGTAACATAACTTCTGGGAAGAACCAAAGTTCAAAATCGGATATGGCCTTGCTTTGTATTTCTTCATTCATTCCCATCCAACCAAATTGTTTTTTATTGAAGGGGTTGATGTCTTCATGAATTGTGAGATAAAAAGGATATTTCTTATACATTTTATCAACTTTTTGATCGTGACTAGTCTGTTTATTCCTGGTGCTATGGATCCAAGCCTCACTAGTGAGCTTCTTTCTAACACTAAAATGTATAATTTTCCAATCCGCATATTTTCTATCCGGATTTTTAGCCATAATAGCATCTTTTCCTAGATAATTCTTGATAAGTATAATTGCCAACCCATCAAATAATTTTTGTTTATCTATGTTGTAATTATAAGAAATCTCTTCGGTATTGTTTACGTGTAATGATGATACATAACTGTAGGAGTTCCTCTTAGCTTCATAATTAATAGATTTAGATGAGAAGAGGTCATATTCAGAGTGTCTTTTAAAATTTTCTTTTTTATTTGGTAATAGAGAATAAGTTTCTTTTTCATATGAATACCATTTGTTTAAATCTTTTTGGGGGGCTTTATTAACTCTATTTTGCCATTTTTGGGCTACTAATTTAGACCATTGAATTTTAGATAAATTATATTGATAATGAACCCTTAACCAATTTTTCCATTGATTCAGTCTAGAATTACGAAGTTTTTTATTTTTTAATTCGGAACTAAATATTCCTTGTGTTCTAAAATATCCCGTTAGTTCGTTTTTCTTTAAAACGGGTGTTCCGTGATATTGAAGAACAGATCTTAAGTTAATAACGTGGGTTTTTGATAATTTGTAAAATACATATGCTTGTGACAAAGAAGGTAAGTTCTTTGAATATTTTTTAATATTACTAATATTATAAAGTGACTTTATAAAGTGAATTTGTGTGTTTTTTTTGTTCTCAATTCTTGCGGGATTTGCTTTAATATAAATAGTGTAAATGTATTTTTGAACTTTTTTTGTTGTTGATTCAAGAAAAACTTGTGTGTCGATCCGAAGAATATTAATCATACCTAAGAAGTATATCCTTTGAAAGAACAATTGTATAAAAAAATGTGATTTACGGATTAATCTAATCTTTCTTCTTTTTAACACCCGCAAAAAATATATATAGGATTCTAATCTGTTAGCATCATTACTTTTTTTGTTCGAACTAATGTTTTTTTCTGAAGTTAGATTTTTTTTTTTTTTTATAAGTTTGTTTATTTTAGTTATGATTAGGCTTGTTCTATCAGTCAGCTCTTTTGTT